TGAAATCTTTTTAGTCAAAATGCAAATGGATGAATAAAACTTTGTTCAAATACAAATTCGAAGGTTCATTATTCATTATTATGGGGTATGGGTTTTATTTACCTTAGTGCTTTGGTGTAGTTTATGCTCTTCTATAATTCAATAGAATCGAACTATTGAAACTATAAACTTCAACCCTCTAGTTATTGATAGAACTATAAAAAATTTCTTTATTCTTTTTCATAAAATTCATAAAAGATTTATCATTTATATTATTTCCTAAAAGTTAAAAAATGTATTTTACCAATGAACAAAAAATAAGACCCCTTTTTTATTATTTATTACTCAAAACTTGCACATTAATTCGGACAAAAAATTCCAGTCTTTTGTCGGTTGGGTTGAAAGAGACATATAAATGGGAAATTTATATATTCTAATAGATTAATTCAGAGAAATTCAGATAAATAAGAAGTCAGAAAGTTACACAAAAAATTTTCAAAATAAATGAATAAATTAATTTCAACGATGTATTAATTTTAACTAAAGATCTCTTTTTTACCCTTCTTCAATATATATATATATTCATATTTATAATTTATATATATATATATATATATAGAAAAACGTCGATTATTGTAATTGTGACAAACAGGTTGATGGGGAAAAAAGACTCCCCCATCTCCCAAACAAGAAAATATACTAACAAGGGCTCAAGTTTTGTATCTTGTCTTTATTCTTTTTTCAAAAGCTTTTTATAATTTACTAACCCCTAAACCGAAGAATTATTATTATACATATCCTAATAGCGAAGCGAGTTCTAGTTCATATTGATTAGCCACAAACAATAGGTTTGTTGATTTCCTATTAAGAATGAAATGGGCCCATTTTTCTATTCGGATTATTCCAATGTTTTATTTTATGACTTTTTTTGTCGCACAAAAAAACTTTTTGAGTTTCCGGTAGAAAGAGATTTACCTAATGACAACGCTTTTAAGGCTGCCCAATACCCCTTCCCTTTCCAAATATTTTTACGAATACGCTTTTTTGATATAGAAGTACGTTTTTTTGGAACTGCCATTTAAAAATTAAGAGGTTACTCGTTGTTATAGTTGGATGTGAAAGACATCTATTGGTCAAAACGAATATATTCATTATCTAGTTATTTTCTAGAGAATAATTAGATAATATAATATATATTATCTAGAGAAAACAAAAAAAAATATATATAGATAAAAAATGTGCGAAAATAGTACAAAATCTTACTATAAATTTTTTTTATTGAAACGGAAACTAATCAATCAGTTTCATACTGAAACTAGTTAATGATTTGGAACAAACTGACTAAAAAGCAAGATTTGTACAAAAATTGTACCTTAGTTAATCCTATGATTCATATCGATTCATATCAGATTTCTTTTTAGTGAAATTTTTTATCATTACTTTATGAATATAAAGTGATTTAATAATAATGAAATTTTGTATTTTCGTTATTTTAAGAAAAAAATCTTAGTTAATAACAAAATTTGTATAAACAAATCTTAGTTAATAACTAAATTCGCTTTTTATGAGCAAGTAGGTCATATCATTTGCCCAATTGTAACTTCTTTATTTTAATATCTTTATTTTAATATTTAATTTGGAAAGACCCAGATAATATATAAAATTCGAAAAATATCTTTAAGTTAGTATTAAGTTAGTACATCTCTTGATTTTTTTATTGACCCCTTTTGTTTTGAAATTGAAAGGGGGTAGGATCCGGTAAATCGGAAACAATCAATTAAGAATAAAAAACTTTTTTATGGAACAGACATATCAATATTCGTGGATAATACCCTTCCTTCCACTTCCAGTTCCTATGTTAATAGGAGTGGGACTTCTTCTTTTTCCGTCGGCAACAAAAAGTCTTCGCCGTATGTGGGCTTTTCAAAGTGTTTTTTTGTTAAGTATAGTCATGATTTTTTCGATCAATCTGTTTATTCAGCAAATAAATGGCAGTTCTATCTATCAATATGTATGGTCTTGGATCATTAATAATGATTTTTCTTTAGAATTCGGTTACTTGATCGACCCGCTTACTTCTATTATGTCAATATTAATCACTACTATTGGAATTATGGTTCTTATTTATAGTGATAATTATATGTCGTATGATCAAGGATATTTGAGATTTTTTGCTTATATGAGTTTTTTCAGTACTTCTATGTTAGGATTAGTTACTAGTTCTAATTTGATACAAATTTATATTTTTTGGGAATTGGTAGGAATGTGTTCATATCTATTAATAGGGTTTTGGTTCACACGGCCTGTTGCTGCAAATGCTTGCCAAAAGGCATTTGTAACTAATCGTGTTGGGGATTTTGGTTTATTATTAGGAATTTTAGGTTTTTATTGGATAACAGGGAGTTTCGAATTTCGAGATTTATTCAAAATATTCAATAACTTGATTTCTAATAATCATAATGAAGTCAATTTTTTATTTGTTACTTTCTGTGCCGTTCTATTATTTTCCGGTGCGGTTGCT